AGGGAGTTACGCATTGGTCCCTGAAAACCTGATTTATCTTTACCCGGCACCCGCCCATACTCTATGGCTTTCTCGGTGGGACATGAAAAGATGATTCACATCTGCTATATCGAAAATGCGAGTTTCTTACCCCCCCTGTAAAACAGTCAACAACGACCTAAAACGCCGATTTCGCGCATCTTTCTGTAAAGACTTGGGCCTTTTCGATTGGGATGCCAACCCAGGATCTGATTGATCGACCGCGAACAGGGAATCTACCTCATGGGCAGGGGTTCCAGTTACACGCGCCAACCCTCTTGTTTGTTGGGCCGCGCGAACCTCTCTTGCTTTCCCTTTCTCTATAGGGGCGCGAAACCGCTCTTGCTTACCGCAATTATTATAAGGGAGATAAATTGGGCGCGAAACCGCTCTTTCTCCCCGCTTCTGGTGCTGGTGGGCGAGAAAGCGCTCTTCTCCCTAATTCCCCTAGGTCCGGGCCCAAACTCTTCTATTCCCGCTGCTGGTGGGCGACAAAGCACTCTTTCTCCCTGGCTTTAACAAACCAGATCCAGAGGATCCTGGGAAATGCCCCCTTTCTCCCTGGGAAACGACCCGAAACCCTGATACAGCATTGAAAGCCTTTCCCCGGTTATAGCAGTCGACGCGCAATTCTTATACCGAAAATCGCATTTCCTGATCCCCCATGGGAGGCAGCCCGAAAACGACCGAAAACACTATTTTGGTTTAGCGCGAATGGCCTTAGATTTGATTCTCGATTGGGACCCGAAACCCTTGTTTGATTGTTCCCCAGGGCCAAAGCCCTATTTCTCACCGCTTCTTTCTGGTGGGCGAGAAAGCCCGATTTCCCTATTTCCCGGTGGGACATCCAAATCCGGCTAATAACTCCTATACCGAAAATCGCTGTTTGATGACCCCCTGTGTAAAAGCTTTCTCTTTCTTTATAGCATAACAGCCTAATACCCTTTCCTTTACTAAAGAAAGGCCCTTCAAGCGGTACGGTAAGTTTCATTCCCGAGCCATTTTCTTATGAGAAAGGCAAAGCTCGAGTTGAATGCGAATGACTAACTGATCACGCGATATTGCTGGATCGGGCTTTCGCCCATTGTCCTGGTATACTGACTGGCTAAAATCTCAACCTCTGGGACAAGATTTGACAGCTCTTTTCGTGCATTTACCCCCACATCCGGACAAGGAGACTAGTCAAAGGAGAGACGAAGAAGAGTCAGAAAAATCAGATTTCAAAAGCCCACTCAAAAGAAAGGAGGTCTCCGAGGCGAGGTTTTTATAACTGCGGATGAATCAATAGCAGCTTTGTGGATATTACCTAAATAATAATATCTGTATTATAGGGCAGTGACAGGGCTAACTGCCCATCTGTCCTTCCTGCGTTTGAAAGGATAAAGACTCCTACAGACTTGCTTGCAGAAGGAATAGAACGAGATGCTCCTAGGACAGAAATTTGATCACTCGGAACTGACACTCCAGGGAATGAAACTCACTCAATAGCTCTTAGTTCTGACCAACCCCATCCAAGATAAGCAGAAATGCATCGGATTAGCCTAGCAATGGGCAGTAAGGAAACTAAGTAGCCTGGTGGCACGACACGGAAAGACCTTATCACTATGCCAGAACTGGAAGGATTGATTCTTTCCTTAAGGTCATATAAGGCTTTCCAAGAAACTGGCCTGGAAATGGTCTTTCCAGTGGTCCTTGGGGGAGGGACTTAGCCAACTGGCTCCCACTCGTGATAGAATGATAAAATAGTAGCAATGAAAGAAGGAGCTAAAGGGATTTATCCTGCTACTGATATGATACTTATACTTCCAATGGGTCTTCTGAGTGAGAAGCATATGATTATGCCTAAACTTGAAAAAAACGTATTATTATATGTTTACCTGAGTTAACCCGATTGAATCAGCTTTTATGAGAATATCCAATGCTCCTAGCTCCAAGGAAGTGACCCCACCATGCCCTCGGGAGAAAGTATAGTATAGTAAGGGCTCGCGCCTCCGGTGTCTGCTGCTAGGTCATACGTTCAATCGATATAGCATTTCACTAGGCAATCCAGTTGCCACTTCACTAGCAGTCACAAAGGGCGAAGGAAAGTCAGATGAAAGTGATCAGTCTTCTCCGCGGTACTTATGCCCGACCTTTCAAAACCAGTAGCATCCTCAGTCCTAGTGGTTCTTGCTGGCATCTATAGATAGAGAGTAGTAAAGAACCAGGTTCCCCCGTATGGAGCCTTTTTGTCTAGTCCCACCTAGAGCGACAGCTGCAGACGTAAGAAAGCAGCAAGGAGCTTGACTACCTGTAAATTGTAGGGCTGAGGTCTTTAAAATTAAAACACGTTTGAGTAGTTCTTGTTCCCGTAAGTGAGAGCACTGCTTGCTCGGTCCTCTAACAAAAATGGTAAATAAATATATGCATGCAGGCCAGGTTGGTACCCTTAGAGTCCGGTCTTCACTAGAGAGTGGCAACCCTAGTTCCTTTGTCCAAAGTCAAGATAGGGATCGTAACTAGGCTCCTTTGCAGAATTCAGGCCTAGCCATTGAGGGCAATTCTACACGGGTCCACCCCACCCGTGCTTATCGATCGATAGAAAATCCCAATAAAGGTAGGCTTGCTCTCCAGGATCGGTTTCCAAAGAATTGTTGGATGTATACTCGTCATTTATGATAATCATCCCAGCCGTCTCCCGGAGCCGACTCTAATTAATTAACTAGCTTCTGAGGTCGGAACAGGGAAAAAGCGAATCTAGATGTCTCTGCTTGGATTCCATCCAATGGATGCCTACCTTGAGGTCAATCGAGAGTCGATCCGAGGGAATAGACTCAATGCTGTTCTCAGTTACTTTGAGTTCTTTTATGCTGTCTGTCTGCGTCTTTTTCTTCTTTCTTTTCAAGTCGAATAATAGAGTAGGAGGCTTCAAATCCTCATACAACATAGTATGAGACTAGGCCGATAGTTTGAGAGGTAGCAAGTCAAGTTTCAAGGACTCCTTCTTTCATGCTTGGCAAGAGTGGGTTTGTTTGGCGGGTGAAAGCTATTAGCTATTACTGCTATTTATTCACCTGAAGCGTGAAAAAAGCTTCCGTGGGTTGGGCTTGGTTGATTGGTTCCGTGTTTTCGACTATCCAGCGTTCCGGACTGAGCTTCTAGCCTTTTGATTAGCAGCATCTCATTGGATGCAGAGTAAGCGCCCGAAAACTACATCCTTTAGCATACTGATTGCAATCCTTTCTCAATACTTGGCCAATGATAGCCATGCCTCCTAATTAACCATCTCATTTTGACTCAGACCTGATGAGCTCAAAAAATCCCTTCGTGGACTTCAGCTATAACAAGAAGCATGGATTCATGTTTGCCTAAACATTTAAGAAGCAAACCATCCACGCTTTTCGCTTTTCTCTTACAGAGGTGGTTATCAATGAGGACATATCTCAAGGATCTAAGCTTTCTTTTCTATCTGTCTTTTCACTTTGATCTTTAAGAAAGTTAATGATAGGAGTTTTCCAATCTTACTCATTAGAATATTAGAATCAACTTGCATGACTTCAAGAGTTCTCTCTATCATGAACTGAGGCCAATGGGCGTTTATTTTAAACTGTAATGAGTTTTTGAAATGGCAGTTTGACTCCCGAGGCAACGTCGAGCCATTTCATTGGCTTCTTGATTCAAACTCCTTGGGAGTATATTCAATGGCGACCCCCATGAATTTGCCTTTCAATTCGATAGCCAGGGCATGATACTCAGCCAAGGAGTTACTACGGCACCTATACTCCCCTGTATATTTTTAGGCAGGCTTGGGTCAGTCAGTTAGTGCGGTCTCATTCCTGTTATTCCGGGCAAGCCAGTACGGTACCCATTCTATATGGTTTATAGATAGTAAGTAGTGAGCCAATCAACTAAGGCAGTCTCCGGCCCTGGTTCTTAACAGGCGAAGGTGCGTAGCCCTTCTTTTATCCAAAAAATTTTATATAATCCGCTTTTTTGATGGAAAAATCGGCTCTTAGCCTTTACCTTTAGCTTGGAATTAGGAAGGAAGAGTCTATCTAACCTATAGGTTAAATAGACGGAATTAGTATGCTATGTCTGTGGGACGCTTTCCTAAGTTTCATGGAATATCGTAAAAAGAAAACCCCGTTGTTAAAATAGCTTGCCTTGAAGTAGCCTTGTGGCATAGATAGCAAGTCCTACAGAGAGAGGGCCTTTGGTTCAGTTTCTCAATTACATCGAGCAATCCGTTGATTCCACTATTGGAAGTGCTGTTATGATCGATTTGGCTTTTCCTCTTCATTAATAGCCTGGGAACTGAGATTATTAATCAGAGTATGCCAGGTCCGTCTTTGACCGGTTCGGGTTCGGGACTCGTTCTATGACCGTACTCCCCTCCCATGTTTGAGGAGTCTGAGAAAGCTCTTCGTCCGACGCGGATACGAGCTTCTTCGATTGGACTGTGACATAGTAAATGCGGCTCGGAACAGCTATGAGGCACTGAGCCCTTTAAACTTCGCTCTTTGAGCCGGCTGTCCCTCTGCTCAAGTGGCTTTTTTGGTTGCTTTCTGGCTTGATGAAAGATAGGTTGAAGTCTTAGAGTTAGACCTAAAGGCTTTCTCCTACTGCGCGGACCCGTCCCCGAATCCGAAATGGCTACGGCTACCTAAGCTTGAAGTCGAGTGTTGGGGCAAAAAGCCGAACTACTGATAAAACTTCGGGCAAGGCAAGCGACTGAGGAATGAAAGATAATGTTCTCCGCGGCACCTGCCTGAACAAAAAGATCTGAAAATAGAGTATGTGAAGATGTCTACTCTACTCCCTTCTTTCTATCGACATCCCTATCTGTCATAGAATTTCATGTGTTAAGCATATAGCTCGGGCTCCTTCGTTCCGTAACCGTAACCTTAGGAAGTGCGGGTTAACTTGAGCTAATGGCTGGCGCCTCTGAAGCCTCTGAGCTTCTAGCTAAAGACTATTCTCGGTACTCCATCAACTCAATGAATTGCGTAGAAAACGATCAGGTGCTCATCCGCCTCTCGGCTTCCTGATCTTCACTGGTCGGAGGCTAAGAGCTTTCTTTGACTCTGAGTCATATGGGATGGGTCCCTACTCTCACTATGGCATAGTGGCCCAACGGTTCCTATGAAAGTCATAGCCGGACCTACTATCCCTCCCCTCTCGCCGATGGTTTGAGAGTTGCGTTGGCGTGACGCTAATCTACTGATATTCGAGTGCTTGAGTTTCACTCATGTAGAGATAACGAAGGGAAAGGGCATTTATGAGGTGTATGGACATTTTTCCACGCCTTTCTCCTTAACTAAGATTAAGATAAGAGGTAGTCCCCTTGGGTTAAAGGTTTCAAGTGAAGCCTACCTTGTTTGATATCCCAAAGCCATCCCTAGTTAAAGAAGTCACTCCGGCTTTTTTCTAACTCAAAGCCAGTGAGCTAATCGGAGGTAGCTCCTTCTGTTAAAAACAACCTATCTTGTATTCTTATCCAATGGACTCTGAACTAGACCTGATGGAAGTGATCAAGTCTTCAAACATGGAGATGGTCCTTCTACCCTTGTCCGGATATGCTCTTCTGGTAATGACAAGCAAGCCGGAACCATTGCTTCAAGCAGGCTTCTTGGCTTGGGGACGACTGTGATAACGAAACTCGAGACTAACTGTAAGGTAAGGACTTGCTAGTTCCTTCCTTCATTCATTTTATCAATGGGAGAAGTAACTCCTTGCTAGAGGGACGAGCTCTCTGCCTTTCCTACCTAGTTAGAAGCTTAGCTTAGTCGTCTCCATCATTCGATTGCGTGTCAATGAGAAAAAGAGAAAGACGATTAGTATTAGTTAGTAGAAAGCCATATTCCCTTGGAGGAGTTCCACCAACGGACTGAAGTGAAGGCCTTCCCCCTGGCTACCGCTTGTGCTGCCTTGAACAAGTGAAAGATGTCAGTTCCAGAATACATGACTTACATATGAAATTCTACATTCTTGTACGACAATAGACTTTTTCTTCATCTATCAGTCTTTTTTCTATTGTAATAAGTTTATAGACTGTAGTTATTCTCTCTTATGGTCTTTCATATTTCTTCTTCTTACGCTAACCTTACATTAACTTTGCGCAGACTGATCACTCGTGGCACACAAGCTATATGATCGATTATTCAAATGCGCTTCGATTTCATATACTCACTTCTTCGCTTTACTCAAACTATATGCGGGAGTCACTGTATTCTAAAAGGAGTACCCGAGGGCTTTAGCGGTTCCCGTGCTGATCGATTTAATTAATCAAGCAAAGGAGTAGATTTGTTGTTCCAGATCGGGGGGGAGGTGTAAGGGCAAGAATTGTCTAACCAATCGATCCAGTATACCTACTTTATTCATTTCATGGCACGGCCAGACTCCTTGTGCTGTCAGGTCATGAAGGCCAAATCTTTCCCATCCAATAGCTCTTTATAAGCTGAATCCACATTTTCTTTTGAAAAGTTCTGTTAGGTTATTAACCAGGAGATCCAGCCGGAAAGACTTTCGATAACTCAATTTCCGAAATCGGTTGCCTTCTCTAAACAGTTTTGTACGCTAGCTAGGGCTTCTCCTTTTTCTTTTCTTTCACTTCACAGGCGAGGAACTTCCATGAGGAGGGTTCGCTCTTCCCACGTTGTCAGAGTGGGGGTTTTTTGACTTCAACCGTATACCATGACCTGGCTTCAAACCCACCGGCCCGAAACGGGAGAATTTTTTAGATGCGGAAGTAGACTTAGCCCCTCCTCGCCTAAAGGCTCTTATCGCAGCGTGGCGTTCAGCTGCCGTTCATGTTACCTCCTTTCTTCCATCTCGTTGGCAGGTTCATAAGCAGGGGAATCAGACTGCATTCAAGGGCTTTTTGCTCCCTACAAAAGAAAGAGCGTCAGTGCTGCGTTCGTTCCTTATTCCTGATCCCCCTTACTTTGCTGACACTGAAGCCAATACCAATAGTCAGTAGCTTCGCCATCTAAGGTTTCCCTACCAGATCAGGTTTTCCCAGATGAGTAATCTTCTTCATCAGGCTTCCTTCTCGCACTCGAAGTGGTAGCGGTACTGGAATCTTCCCTAAAAAACCTATGAGATATGGTTTCATTCCACCAGTCCCCTAACATAGAGAGCAGGGGGTCAAAGGGCTTCACTTCGGAACCTTTTCTTGCTTTTGAGCTCTTCCATCTCATTTCGATGCGCTGTTGTGCCTCTTTGGTTGAAGACTGCTGGCTGGTCTCGACCTCTTATCCATACCGCCGAGTGAGCAGATGTTCAAACTCCAGATTTGATAATAGAAAAGGAATCAGTCGAAAGAAAGTAGCCTGTGCTTGGCGTCAGCTACGAAGCCTCTGTTTGAAAGGAAGCAAACTAAGATGAAAGGAATCCAGAAAGGAGAAAGTTAGATCGAAAGGCCCACAGGCGTTAGAACTCAAGCTCGTAGTCTCGGAACTGCTTGTATCTCGCTTTTTGAGAGTGCTTTCTTCTCTTGGGACTGGCTAGCACTCCTTCCCCACAAAGTAGAACATAAATGCCTATCTTTACCTCACTAACGTCCAGACTATATAAAGCACGTCTTAAATGCCTTTAGATCTGACTGACCGAACCGAACTAAATAACCGATATAAACGCCTACAGATTCACTCTATTTAGCTGACTTTCGAGCTCAGACTGTCTTAATACCGTACCCCGCAATATGAAGACTGATCGCTCGCTTCGTCTACGAATAGTCAGTTTTCATTCATTCTGCAGTCTACTCTGGCTTGAAGACAAAGCCATTCGCTAATGTAATAGTAATAGTCTATCTCTTTTATATATTGGGCTGGCTAATTCGCTCGGATTCTCATTAATTCTCCAACTTCACGCCCTACTCGTGGGGGAAGGCTTTCTAAGTCGGATCAAGTACTGCCTTCTCATAATAAGATATAACTCGTCAGTCAGCTTAGAGGTATTAAATTCTTTTGCTCCTTGACGATAGGGATTGAGGTGTGCTTTATAACAATGAAATAGAAAGATAAGTTTAAGCATGGGACTTTATCCAAAGTGGGTCCTAAGCTCACAAATCTCTACCCGAATAGGGTGAACCCGAGAGACGAGTGCATCGGTACCTTCTTTACAACTATATGAACTCCATTCACTCTCTGCATCAAAATTCCATCTTTATCCTCTCTCTGGTCCCTGGGGGAACCAACCATTTCCTATAATTGCATATCTTAGGATGCCCAGGGTAAGACCATACGACTTCCTTTAGCCAGATTCACTGTAATATCACTGTAATAGAATATTCAACTCAGTCCTCTCCTGCTAGTCGAGTCTCCCTTATCTCTCTTGGTCTAAAACTCGTACGAAACTCCTGCTCGTATGCTTCGACTCGAACCCTCATAAAGGGAATTGGCACTTCACTCGCTTAGATCACGTCTGCTTTTTCTGTTTGATTGGTCTTTTGCCTAAGCTTTGGCGAGACCTTGAATCGATAAATGGAAGGGCTACTGGTCATCGCAGGAACTAAACTCCCGAAGACCTCATCCAGAGGTCTTTGATTCCTTGCAAGACTCATATAGTAACCCGTCACCCTACGAAATGAAAAGAGATGGCGGTTCCTCGGCCTTGCCCCATTCCGCTTCTTAACCTATGTATTGGGTTGGGAAAGCTGCTTAACTTCGTGCCTCTGCCCTTTAATCCTCTCCTTCTCCATTCGACATGGCTACAGCCAGACAGTCTTTCTTGAACGTAGGGCAGTTCGTTTCTAATAGATTTAGATCAGGGTCTAAATAAGACAGACGATATGGGGAAAACTAAACTTGCATTCCTTCATTAATGTTATTTCATTTCGGTTGAAGATGAATCAGGTGCGACATAACCCATTCAATTAGCTGCCGCTTTCCTTCAATTCCACTACCTGCCACTAGTTGAAGTGATGTTCCCAGGCCGGGCTAGCTTCTCTCCCTAGGGTCGATTGTCCGTCTAGTGAGTTAGCGCTGAGACTTTTTCTCCTTTACCCACCAGTCAAGGCAAGGCTGGTCATGGTGACAATAAATGCTGTTTCAACTCCATATCTGTCAATCAAGTTCTACTCGCTACTAAAGAAAGAAGGTCCGGTCGAAGCGAAGGAGTCACAAACCTTCAACTCATCGAGGAAAAGGCAATCAACTCTTTCTCTCTCTCAACTATTTGCTCTTGACGTAGTGGCTACCACCAATTTATCTAAGACTAAGTAAGACTAAGATCGATAGACGCATGCGCCCCGTGATGTGATGAAGAGAAACTGATCTTCTTAGTCCCAGAGTCTTGTAACTCACTTAGTCTGGAAACTCAGCGCTGAAAGCCCGATTATGTTCGACTTTGAAAGCGAAACTGGCTTTCTTTTTTGCCCTCGCCCTGAAATGCTATAAGTTTTTGATATCGCTTTTCTGGGGAAAATGCTTGGTAGTGCCCAGACTTGCTTTTCCCACCGACCGTCAAAAAAAGGAGAGTGGCTGATTTAACACAATCAATGCGTTGAAAAATTCCTCTAAGACAATCATAGTCTCAGTGGATGCATCTTGAGGGCATATTTCAACTGTGAACCTGATTGATTATTCTTTTTTCGACTTGCTTGATCTCACAAGGAACTGCTAGCGTCTGAGTCTATCTCCAATCCCTATCGTGAAATAGCTTAGATAAAGCTCACGGGAAAACCACACTTTTCTTTCTTCATTCGGTTAGGTCAGGTCAATCAGCCCCTAAGCTGGCCTCTGTCTGGTCAGTCTAAGGCTGGGATGGGACTCCCCAATGGAATGGTGTTAGAGCGGCTTGGCATTCCGCCCCTATCGCTAAATCAATGAGATACGTGGATCAAGAAGCTATCTTTGTTTGAGCGGCTCTGCCTAAGGTCGAGCTGCTATCGCTGCTTGCCCCTCTCGTCTAGTGGCTTTTGCCTTTTTTAAAAGATATTTTCAACTTTTTTTTGTCTAGAAAGAGAATGCCTTCTATAATAACAAATACATAATCTAAGGGAAAAGACATGAGATCAAGTGAGAACTCAAGAATGTTCTTGCTCCTCAAGAAAGACAAGACGGCAGGGAACTAAGGTGATGGCTTGTAGCTTTTCCACCTACCTATCATACAATCTATACTTTGAGACCTGATGAATGAAGGGCGGGCTCACTCCTCTAATGCTGTGATAGAAGAGAGGTGCCAGGGGAATCAATGCTCTCAGCTGAAACAGGGCTTGAAGTCTTCGGGCAATCTGCTTCCTATCGAGTGGCATCAACCAGAATAGCTGATCGAGCTCTTTGGTACGCGGCTAACCTTTCAAATTGAGCTGTTCTTCTTACTCCCATAAACTCAAGAAATTGGGTTGGGTAAGATAAGGACTCCTATAATAAAGCTCTTTTTCTTGCTCTCGTGCTGGATGTCATCTCGGCATATCGGTCGGTTTAAGAGGAATCAGGGGTCATTGGCCGTTGACTTTTTATTCTCTTCTCTGAACTGCTCTTAGGCTAAGATTGAATCCGCTTCTCTTCCGTATTCCTCCGCTCGAGTTTCTGTTGCCGAAGCTGTCTTTCAGCCCTTTCTTTCAAGCTTCCGTGAGTCAGCTCGGTAGCTAGTCTAGTCAAATACATTCTCTTCCCTGAATAGGGGTTGCTCCTTCTTCTCGTCCACTCGGGAATGAAGCCTTCCCTTTCGCTGCTAACCTTTTAAATGGAGTTGAGCTGGCTACTAAATCAATTGCTTCAGTGAAGGTTCCTTCATCAAATCAAATATAGGTGGCAGGGTCAGACAAAGAGTCCACTGCTGTCCAGTCATAGTCAGTAGAAGCAGCGTAGGCTCAGCTCGATCCATTTCTTTTCAATGATTTGATGATAAGCAATTCATGCACAATTCAATTCTTTCCACGCTCGGTTCAAACGAGAGACCTCAAACCAACAAGACGGGCAATCCTCTCGTAGACTGAGCACTATTAGCTGTATATTATTCTGTACATACGGTGTAAATACCGTATATTCTTGTATTTTTTTTTTACCATATATATAAAAGATCTCCTAGGGCACAAAGCCCATCTTGCTCTCCAATTCTACAAGCGCTAACCCAATCTCACTGAATGAAGTTTCACATCTTTCGTCTCAACTTGTCGGACCGCTACTCGAACCCGGAGCGATGGGTGGGGAAGGAAGATGAGGGTGAACTTCAATGGAGAAAGAAAGCACTCGATGATCAGTTCTCTACCGGGACAAAGAAGATGATCACCAGCAGAGAAAGCAATTCGAACCTTATAGTCTCCCTACTGTGAGGGAGACTGCCCGTGTCCTACTTCCTTTGAATGAACACAAACCAATCACGTAATCATCTATACATATGTCATTATTGGAACATGATCCGATCTTCGAGAAGTAGTGTTATGATGCTTCCATCCCTTTTATCTTCTTTCGAGAGAAGAGGTAGGCATTTATGCCTCGACGAGAAGTCTTTAGGAGACCTGTTACCGTGCTACTCTTCACTGGTTAGAGATCTAACTTCATGGGTGACAGCCAGGGAAAATCCTCTCATCAACGGGACGGACACAAAGAGGTTCATTTTATTTCCTAATTCAAGTGTGGAGAATGATTGAACGGAGAAAGAAAGAATCATGCGCAACAGGCTTCTGCTAGGCAATAAGACTAGACTCTGACTGACTGACTAAGGATTTTAAGGGAGCTCGGAGCCTGATGCCCCTCGCCGTCTTGGCAAGGTTTGGCAATGAGACTCAGTTTGACATCCATCGAAAGCGGAGAGACCGAAGGAGAGTGTCCTTCCCCAGCATCCATTCCTTCGTAGTCTTGTTTGATAGTAGGAAAGCGTAACCTAAGCGCAACAACGAGCTTCCGCCAGACAATTGGACCGCTCACTACTTTGACTATTACTGGGAGACTGATCATCCAGAGGAGAGCAAAGAAAATAGGGTTTCGGTTGCTTCACTTCACAGGGTAAGGGGGGCTGGGCTATTCATTACCGAGCTACTCTACGTATTGGTAGGACTATAACCCTCTCTTAGAAATCCCCTCTTCATCGGGTCAGGCTGAAAAGGCCTCGTTCTTCCTTCCTTCCTGGAAAAAGGAGTGTAGTGTCCTATTCTGCCGCTTCGGGTGCCTCAGCTGCTTTGTATGATTCATATGAAGCAATCGGATGCGGATTCCTCTGCTTCTACGGGGGATTCAGATGTGGATTCTAAGGCTAATGCTGCTTCATACCTTACCCGGTTCGTTGGAACCACTTCGTTCGGATCCACGGAACTACGAAGCTAGGACGGTGGGGAAGGATAAGAGATCATATCTGTGCGTTCCCGGCCGAGCTTCTTCAATTATCTTTTTTGGATGATATTGGAACCTTGGCTATTTCACCCACCCACTGCCCCTTCTCAATGTGGCTTAAAAGCGCTCTTTAAATGTCCTTCTCGAGCATACATAATATTTTTTTTTCGCTTTGTCCCCTACCCTAGGATTGAGGATTTTCATCCTATGCCCACTGCTCAAAATCCGAAGACTAGCTTTCGTACATAAGCTCCTCCAACAGCTTAGGAAAGAGCAAGGACGAAGCGAGCCACGGGAATAAGGCAAGCAAAGGCAAGGGTCAATTGGCCAAGCCATCATCATAGGGGATATAGGCATCGTCGAACAACGGATCCACTTGCTCTAAAAGCAAGCCTGACCTTTACCTTTCACTTTGACTGACCCCTCTTCCGTTGGTCTACTAAATTGACATAGACCTCCCCCTATGGAAAAGTCAATCCACTCTCCCTAATGGTCGAGCTATTGACATCTCTGCCCCTGAACAGGATAAGCTTTTCCGCCCCTTCCCTTATTCAGCAGAGTGGTGCTCACTTACCCGGTAAAGGCAGAGAGATAGGAAGGATCCCCTCGGCCCCGGATTCTCCCCACTCAAAGACACCATCACAGCCCAACTCCAACACATGCAAATAAGGCTCGACGCACGGACTATACTTTTACAATAGAATACCTGGAATCTCAAAGCAGCACCAAGGCTGAGGAAAAGGAGAGAACGAACGAAGAAAGGGTTTCGATATGTCACATTTCCAGAATCGGAATATCCCGAATCATGAAAAAAAGAAAGAAGGTGAATTACCATTACCGGGTCCAATGGGAATTGTTTTGTTATTTAGGAAACCATAAGGAGGATGGGAAAGCAACTATGACTAGTAGATAAAGAGTAAAGAGTAGTGAAAGGATTGAAACCAAAGAGAAGATACTATCGATCAAACTAGATCGATAGCAGCATGTCCAAAATTGACAACATTGCTAAAAAGAATTCAAAGAAGACGGTTCAAAGCAGTCAGCTCCTCCTTAGCAACTCGAGCGTCTTCTTTCCAGCTTTCGAAGCTGCTTCACCCTGGCCCTGTGGCTTTTTTCCTCCAATCGAACCGAAGGGAATCGCAGATTTATTCCGTTTTTAGTTCTTCGATCTCTCGCTTCAGATCACCGCTTCGAAAAGCTAACGTCCTCATCTTTGCTTCGACGCGATCGAAGACCTCCTGAGCTATCCTCAAAGCCTCTTGGGCTGCGGAAAGAGCAATCTCAGCTTGCAAGAATTCGTCAACAGACTTGTCCGTTTCCAGCTGAGTAGAGGACAAGAGCGATTCAGCCGAGCCTAGCCGATTGCAGATTTCAGCCAGCCTCTGCTCTGCGGCTCAGTTGCCATCTCTCGAGCGAAAGAGGAGTGTGTGCGGATTTTCTGCGCATAAGTCGGGATATACTGGAGGCGTGCAACAAAACAATCGGCTGATCAGACAGAGGAATAGCTGGGTGAGATTGAAGCTCAGTCTTGTATAAACGTATGGTATGGTGGAATCCCGACATGGGCGAGTAGTCTCGGAACGGGGTCGATCTGGTATATAGGCCACTAAACCAATCATCATATCTTCTTCCGCTTTACAATCCAAACTCATTTGAATCTTTCCTTACAAAGATATTCCAAAGTTAGCTTCAGAAATGTTGTATTGAACACTTCTCTTTCTTTCACTATTCCCACCTAGGTCCCCGGCTTTGGTTGCTTGGTCTACCATCTGAGCTACATCCCCTTGTGCACCATGTTGATAGGAATCGGCAAAGACCTTCTTGTATCAAAGCCTTTGTAGCACTAGTGGTACACAGAAGTGGGGTACTTTTTGTTATCGTTTCTACTATTAGATAGTTTGAATAGACTCCCACGAAATCAGTTAGCAGAATCTATCCCAGTAAAGAGATCTGTAAATGGACCAGCTAAGCATCATTGGCTTGGTCAGCCTTTACCTGACCAACTACCTAATTTCTTTCTATGTGGATCCTTCATACAAGTTTGCTGCTAGGAGCCCTCTCCGGAGGGGACTCAATTCAAGGTTGGACGAAAATAGGACTGTCTTAATAAGATAAATAGGTCATCAGAGGACCCAACGACTTTTATTTTTTCGTGAAAGCAAGGGCATAGGAATCCTAAAAAATGTCTATAGCTTTTCTAGCTGGGTGCCCTTAATCTTGAAAGCTTGGTCTAAAAGTCTGGATACTATAAGGTTCGAATTTCTGGGTCTTGAATTAGATTGGATAGCGGGGCAGGGAAGAAGATGAGGAGATAACGGGCGAATAAGGAACCTTAGAAACCGCTAAAAAAAGATTTCCAGATTCTCTGTTTCGGTCCTCTTACTAGATCTAAATTTTCTAGCTCTTACAGCAAACAGCAATAGCTACCTTTACAGTTCCGAAGAATCTCGATAGTAGTGTAAAAGTTGGTAATTCCATGATACAAAAAGATTGTATGTCGATTTAGCATGAGGTGTGTGATGCATAGCTAAAAAAACGCCAGTGTCTTTGACAGATACGATAGAAGAAAGGAAAGACGATGACTCTTGGTGGTCGTTACTTTTGGTGGTCTGCCTAGCCCCCTTAGCTACATGGCCCGTGTATCGCTCGTCCCGTCCCATATTAGGGTGCCTCTTTCAGAGGCCCTCATGAACCTAACCATGCATAATTGGCAAGCGATCTATTTTGA